CGAGTGATCCACAAACGACGAAAATTTATTTTTTGCTTATCCCTATCCCGATGAGCCGAAACCAAAGCTCTTATTTTTTGTTGAGTAATAGTTCGAGTAAGTCTTGAATGAGCCCCCCGAAAGCTTGATGCAAATAAACGAATTTTTGTTCTACGTCTCCGAGCGATATATCCCCGTCTAATTCTGGTCATTGAATAAATGAAACTTTAACGAATAACTAATAGATTTCCTTTCTTTCAGTTATTCTTTTGCCCCTTTCCTAGTATATTAATAACAAAACGGATTTTTCCAATGTATAAACTAATAATTCCAATGGCTTTGGCTACTATAACCTTCCCAACCACGATTTTTTATTTTTTCTAGGCATTTCACCTCGAAATACGAAATTGTACTATACTAGGTATTAAAAAAAAAGCAATGATAAAGAAATAGTGGATTCCATCGTTTCTATGGTTACTTCTTAAACGGTGAGGTCTTCTCTATACACCGGAGCCTTTACTTCATTCAATCAATGTTATTGCTAACTTGTATAGTTCACATTCTTCGGCTCTACCCATGAATTATCCAGTAATAGGTCTTTCACAACGAGCTCTACCTATACAGTAACGGTATTTAATTATGAAGGTTGGCTGGGTAGCTGACCCTCTTAGTCCGTTCTTGCAAGAGGGGTCTATGTTATCTAAGATTTCCTCCGCTTAATGGATAACCATTTGCTACCAATGGAGAATTGCTTCTCATCTTGAATTGAGGTGAGTGGATTTACACCAATAGAAACCATAAATTTCATACACAATAAAAGGGATATGATCCATTTTCTTATTTTTAGATAGGAAATGTTGTTCGTTTTTCCGTTCTATCCTATTTGATCATTGATATTCGAACATTGTTCTCTTTCCTTTGTTCTAGTTCATGATCTGAACGAGTCGCACATACACCCTAGTACATGTTCCTCGACGCTGAGGGCATCCCCGAAGCGCGGGGGATTTTGTGACATTTCTAATTGGCTGTCTTGTATTTCTAATAAGTTGTTTAATCGTTGGCATGTTGAATCATATACATAATGGGCTGGTTTAGATCAATCCTAACCGGATGATTATGAATTATTTTTATTCAATAGAATAGTAAATAAAAATAATAGAATATTAATATTAAACTCGGCAGGGTTAATTTCAAATCACGAATTGACGCTAAATCCAGGCTATTGTCATCCAACCGCTACAAGATCAACAATTCCATAAGCTTGAGCCTCTGTTGCTGACATAAAAACATCTCTTTCCATGTCTTCGGATACAACCCATAAGGGTTTGCCCGTTCTTTGTACATAAACCCTTGTCAGGGTTTCACGTAGTTTCAGCAGTTCTCCCACTTCCAGGATGAATTCTCCCGTTGCTACTTCAGAAAAAGAACCAGCAGGTTGATGGATCATTACCCTGATGATATAAGATAATAAAAGGTTTCTCTATTTCGTTCGCATGATGAGGGGAAGATAAAAGAATAACAAGAAAAAAAGATAGAATCGAACAACCGTACGGGCATTATGCATTGCATACGGCTCTACAATAAAATTGACCCTTACCTTCAGTAAAAAAATAGGATCAATCAGACCCCGATCGGTAAATGATCAACTTACCACCCTTCCTTTCGGAGGAATTCAAAAATACTATGATGGCTCCGTTGCTTTATATATTTATTATATTTTTTTGTCTGCGATTTGTCTGTCATTCAGCAATCCCAAAGTTGCTTTTTTATTTGATCAAATAAACTAAGGAAAAAAGAATCTTTTTTTTTTCGCTCTATAAATATTGTTAAGAGACCTCTGGTGTGAAAAAAGTTTGTGACGCTGAACTGGACTTCCAATAATAAAATAGGAAATACCTTTTTCTCATATTACTCTCTCGATACATAATCTAATGTTTTGAAAACAAAAATTCTTATATCGTATCGAATTCAAAGTGCCATGCTATTATTACTTAATATTCATATTTCATATGGCGAAGGCATAGTCTTCTTTTTTCTCTCAAATAAAAGCCTCGTTGGCGCCAAGCGTGAGGGAATGCTAGACGTTTGGTAATTTCTCCTCCAACCAGGATAAAAGATCCCATTGAAGCGGCTGATCCCATGCATATTGTATGTACATCTGGTTGCACAAATTGCATAGTATCATAAAGAGCCACCCCTGGTATTACCCATCCGCCAGGAGAGTTTATAAACAAATACAGATCTTGGGTATCATCCTCGATACTGAGATATATCATAAGACCAATAAGTTGATTTGAGATCTCGCTATCAACCTCTTGACCTAAAAAAAGTAATCTTTCTCGATAAAGTCGGTTGATTAGGGTCAAATTGTATCCCTTCGGAACCGTACAGGCGCCTTTTGACGCATACGGTTCAAAAAAAAAGAATCAATGTGTAGATTCCAATACTTTTTATTTTTTCATAGCAAGTTCCTTCTAACTTATAATAAATAATAAAAGGATTTTCTTTGATTTTTCACTAA